TGGCGTGCATCCAGCAGGAATTGAACCTACGAATTTGCCAATTATGAGTTGGGCGCTTTAACCATTCAGCCATGGATGCTTAAAAGGGATCATCGTACATCGTGAATAACCAAATTCCAATTGAAATGAAATCTTTAGGAGGAATCAATGAAACGACATCAATTCAAATCCTGGATCTTCGAATTGAGAGAGATCAAGAATTCTCACTATTTCTTAGATTCATGGATCAAATTCGATTCAGTGGGATCTTTCACTCACATTTTTTTCCACCAAGAACGTTTTATGAAACTCTTTGACCCCCGAATTTGGAGTATCCTACTTTCACGTGATTCACAGGGTTCAACAAGCAATCGATATTTCACGATCAAAGGTGTAGTACTGCTTGTAGTAGCGGTCCTTATATCTCGTATTAACAATCGAAAGATGGTCGAAAGAAAAAATCTCTATTTGATGGGGCTTCTTCCTATACCTATGAATTCCATTGGACCCAGAAATGAGACATTGGAAGAATCTTTTTGGTCTTCCAATATCAATAGGTTGATTGTTTCGCTCCTGTATCTTCCAAAAGGGAAAAAGATTTCTGAGAGTTGTTTCATGGATCCGCAAGAGAGTACTTGGGTTCTCCCAATAAATAAAAAGTGTATCATGCCTGAATCTAACCGGAGTTCGCGGTGGTGGAGGAACCGGATCGGAAAAAAGAGGGATTCTAGTTGTAAGATATCTAATGAAACCGTAGCTGGAATTGAGATCTCATTCAAAGAGAAAGATAGCAAATATCTGGAGTTTCTTTTTTTATCCTATACGGATGATCCGATCCGCAAGGACCATGATTGGGAATTGTTTGATCGTCTTTCTCCGAGGAAGAAGCGAAACATAATCAACTTGAATTCGGGACAGCTATTCGAAATCTTAGGGAAAGACTTGATTTGTTATCTCATGTCTGCTTTTCGTGAAAAAAGACCAATTGAAGGGGAGGTTTTCTTCAAACAACAAGGAGCTGAGGCAACTATTCAATCAAATGATATTGAGCATGTTTCCCATCTCTTCTCGAGAAAGAAGTGGGGTATTTCTTTGCAAAATTGTGCTCAATTTCATATGTGGCAATTCCGCCAAGAACTCTTCGTTAGTTGGGGGAAGAATCAGCACGAATCGGATTTTTTGAGGAACGTATCGAGAGAGAATTTGATTTGGTTAGACAATGTGTGGTTGGTAAACAAGGATCGGTTTTTTAGCAAGGTACGGAATGTATTGTCAAATATTCAATATGATTCCACAAGATCTATTTTCGTTCAAGTAAGGGATTCTAGCCAATTGAAAGGATCTTCTGATCAATCCATAGATCATTTCGATTCCATTAGAAATGAGGATTCGGAATATCACACATTGATCGATCAAACAGAGATTCAGCAACTAAAAGAAAGATCGATTCTTTTGGATCCTTCCTTTCTTCAAACGGAACGAACAGAGATAGAATCAGATCGATTCCCGAAATGCCTTTTTGGATCTTCCTCAATGTCCCGGCTATTCACGGAACGTGAGAAGCAGATGAATAATCATCTGCTTCCGGAAGAAATCGAAGAATTTCTTGGGAATCCTACAAGATCAATTCGTTCTTTTTTCTCTGACAGATGGTCAGAACTTCATCTGGGTTCGAATCCTACTGAGAGGTCCACTAGAGATCAGAAATTTTTGAAGAAAAAACAAGATGTTTCTTTTGTCCCTTCCAGGCGATCGGAAAATAAAGAAATGGTTGATATATTCAAGATAATTACGTATTTACAAAATACCGCCTCAATTCATCCTATTTCATCAGATCCGGGATGTGATATGGTTCCGAAGGATGAACCGGATATGGACAGTTCCAATAAGATTTCATTCTTGAAAAAAAATCCATTTTTTGATTTATTTCATCTATTCCATGACCGGAACAAAGGGGGATACACGTTACACCACGATTTTGAATCAGAAGAGAGATTTCAAGAAATGGCAGATCTATTCACTCTATCAATAACCGAGCCGGATCTGGTGTATCATAGGGGATTTGCCTTTTCTATTGATTCCTACGGGTTGGATCAAAAAAAATTCTTGAATGAGGTATTCAACTCCAGAGATGAATCGAAAAAGAAATCTTTATTGGTTCTACCTCCTCTTTTTTATGAAGAGAATGAATCTTTTTATCGAAGGATCAGAAAAAAATCGGTCCGGATCTACTGCGGGAATGATTTGGAAGATCCAAAACTAAAAACAGCGGTATTTGCTAGCAACAACATAATGGAGGCAGTCAATCAATATAGATTGATCCGAAATCTGATTCAAATCCAATATAGCACCTATGGGTACATAAGAAATGTATCGAATCGATTCTTTTTAATGAATAGATCCGATCGCAACTTCGAATATGGAATTCAAAGGGATCGAATAGGAAATGATACTCTGAATCATATAACTATAATGAAATATACGATCAACCAACATTTATCGAATTTGAAAAAGAGTCAGA